TTACATTGTAAGTGGTAATGAGAATTCCAGTAACAATTACATTTCTAGTTCCATTTGTAGTAAAAGTGGAAATAGTAGTCAAAACGAGGATATCAGAACGAGTGATCAAACTATACCAGAAAGTTCTACTCATCTGGGTGTAACTCAACAATACCGGCATTTGTGGGTTCAATGCGAAAATTGTTATGGATTAAATTATAAGAAATTTTTTAAATCAAAGATGCATCTTTGTGAACAATGTGGATATCATTTGAAAATGAGTAGTTCAGATAGAATCGAACTTTTGATCGATCCGGGCACTTGGGAGCCTATGGATGAAGACATGGTCTCTCTGGATCCCATTGAATTTCATTCGGAGGAGGAGCCTTATAAAAATCGTATCGATTCTTATCAAAGAAAGACAGGATTAACCGAGGCTGTTCAAACAGGCAGAGGGCAACTAAACGGTATTACCGTAGCAATTGGGGTTATGGATTTTCAGTTTATGGGAGGGAGTATGGGATCCGTAGTCGGGGAGAAAATTACCCGTTTGATTGAATACGCTACTAAAGAATTTCTACCTCTTATTATAGTGTGTGCTTCCGGAGGGGCACGCATGCAAGAAGGAAGTTTGAGCTTGATGCAAATGGCTAAAATATCTTCTGCTTTATATGATTATCAATCAAATAAAAAGTTATTCTATGTACCAATTCTTACATCTCCTACTACCGGTGGGGTGACAGCTAGTTTTGGTATGTTGGGGGATATCATTATTGCCGAACCCAATGCCTACATTGCCTTTGCGGGTAAAAGAGTAATTGAACAAACATTGAATAAAACAGTACCCGAGGGTTCACAAGCGGCCGAGTATTTATTCCAGAAGGGCTTATTCGATCTAATCGTACCACGTAATCCTTTAAAAAGCGTTCTGAGTGAGTTATTTCAACTACACACTTTCTTTCCTTTGAATCAAAATTAGAACATTAAGTTCAATTATTTTGAGCAAACAAGTAATTAGTTTATCGGAATCCAAGTTAAAATTAGACGAATGGGGTTTTCTTTGTTGATATAAGATCTAATTATATAAAGAATCAAAAGTCACAGAAAATCCGCCCCTTTTTCTATATTCCTGATTATTGATCAAGAAGCCTCTATTAACAAGATAAAAGATGAAATTCTTATTTTCGTGAAATTAGGCAAATCAAAAAAATATACTCTTCTCGTCATATATAATGAAAATCTATAAAATATAGAATTTTTTATTTTTTTATATCTTACGATAATCCTATTTTGACTAAGAATCCCTGATGGATGGGATTCTAACAAACCCTTCAATATATTCAATATAATTATAAATAGAATCTAATTAATTTTTAAGAAACTTTTTGCTTAGTAAATGAAATTCGAAGACAAGAGCAAAAAATGAAGAAAATAATATCTCATCCATATCCTTTCAAATCTTTCATGTAAAAAGATGAAAAACTACATTATATACTCACTTAGATAGATACTTATATTTATACTTAATAGCTATTAAGTAATAATAATAATTCCAATTTAGAATTATCAAATTATAATAAGATATCTTTATATATAATAAGATATCTTTATATTATAAATATAAAATATAAATAATAATAACAGGTACAAATAGTAAATCGAGGTACCCATTCTATGACAACTCTTAACTTTCCCTCTGTTTTGGTGCCTTTAGTAGGCCTAGTATTTCCGGCAATCGCAATGGCTTCTTTATTTCTTCATGTTCAAAAAAACAAGATTGTTTAGAGCCGATGGCACAAAATCTCATCTATTTTTTTTTTTCAAAACTGACGCTTGTATCATAACACAGATATCTATTTAGCAAAATATGGTATAAGCGGCTTCCGCCGAAAAACTCTTATGTCTCCAGAAAATGCTATTAGGGATCAATGGATTCTAGCTATTTTCAAATAGACCCGAATCGACGGATAGCTGAACTGTAAAGTTGGTCTATCTATATCTATTTGGAGATCATACGAAGGGTATGTTATTAGTTTAGATCTAACGAATTTAATGAATTACTCCTAAAGGATCACATCAAACTAGTGCTAGTTGATGCGAGTTACTTCGGAAAAAAAGGACTAAAGTCAAATTCATTTGGGGTATTCTCTCAATTCCAAAAAAATCAACTGGATCAAGTATGAGTTGTCGATCAGAACATATATGGATAGAACCTATAACGGGGGCTCGAAAAACAAGTAATTTCTGCTGGGCTGTTATCCTTTTTTTAGGTTCATTAGGATTCTTGTTGGTTGGAACCTCGAGTTATCTTGGTAGAAATTTGATATCTTTATTTCCGTCTCAGGAAATAGTTTTTTTTCCACAAGGAATTGTGATGTCTTTCTACGGAATCGCGGGTCTTTTTATTAGCTCCTATTTATGGTGCACAATTTCGTGGAATGTAGGTAGTGGTTATGATCGATTTGATAGAAAAGACGGAATAGTGTGTATCTTTCGTTGGGGATTTCCTGGAAAAAATCGT